TATTATTTCGATTTGTTATTTGTTATTGAATTGCGTGCGCATAAAGACCATAAAACGCATAAAGACCATAAAAAGAGTTTCGTTTTATGGTTCTTTCATATACGTTTTCTTTAATTGAATGAACGTTCTGATTCTCAATTTATCAAAATACTTCAATTGGTACACGCAAGAAATAGGCTAATTCAGCAGCCTTTTGTTCAATTTCTCGTGGAGTCAAATTCTCATCAGTACGGGTCAAGGGAATGGACCCCTGGCCTCGGATGTCCATATAAAGAACACGACGAGCATAAATACCCTCTTTAACTTCTATTCTAACGGACTGAATATCTTTTATAAGGAATCGGAGGAATATGCGACGATTTTTTCCCGGAAATCCCCAACGAAAAATACAGACTATTCCTTCCTTTCTATCGAATCGATCATAACCACTACCTACATTCCAGGAAATTGTGCACCACAAATAAGAGCTAATAAAGAGACCCGCAATTCCGTAGAAAGACATCACGATTCCTTGTGGAAAAAAAATGATTTGCTGAGGCGGAAAAAAAGATAGCAAATTTCTACCAAGATAACTGGAAGTTCCAACTAATAAGAAGCCTAATGAACCTAAAAAAAGGATCAAGGCCCAGCAGAAATTACTTATTTTTCGAGACCCCGTTATAAGTTCTATCCATATATCGTCTGATCGCCAAGTCATACTTTACTCGATTGCATTTTATTGGAATTGAGATAATACCCCAGAGAAATTTGACTTTACTTTTTTGTTTCCGAAGTAACTCTCATCAACTAGCACTAGTTTGAGGTGAACTAGCACTAGTTTGATGTCAACCTTTAGGAGTAATTCATCAAATTTGTTAAATCTAAAATAATAACATACTCTTTATTTAATACGATCCCACTATACATATCGATATACATATAGATTCACCGACTACATTTCAGCCATCCAGAGATCCTGATCTATTTGAAAATTGCTAGAATTGATATATCCATATATCATGTTTCTGCGGGCATAAGAGTTTTTTCCTTTATGTTCGGTGGAAATCACATGTTATACTATATTCCAATAAATAGATATCCGTGTTATGATACAAGTCCACGTTTTCAAAAAAAAAATGGATGAGATTGGGTCCCAGCGGATCTAAACAATCTTGTTTTTTTGAACATGAAGAAATAAAGAAGCCATTGCAATTGCCGGAAAGACTAGGCCTACTAACGGCACAAAAATAGATGGAAGGTTCAAATTTGTCATAGAAGGGGTACCTCGATTTACTATTTGTATCTGTTATTATGTTATTATATAAATAAAGATATCTTGTAATAATTATAATTAAATTAAGAATTTGAATTCTAATTAGCTAATATTTATTATTAATAGAATTTGAAGAATTTTTCATTCTTAGTATAGATCGAAGTATCGATATATCTAAATCTAACTGAGTACGTATAATAAGAATAAGTGCAAAGAATGTAGAACTGTAGAACTAAATAAATGGACTTATTCATCTCCTCCATGAGAAAGATATGTATGATAATGATAATAAACTTTATTATTTTTCTTCATTTCTTTGTCTTTTGTTCTTGTCTTCTAATTTTCTAAAAATAGATAAAGAGTTTTTTACCGATTATCGAAGGATTCGTTCGAATCCGACCCAACATGGATTTTTAGCTAAAATGGTTTTTCGGTAGATAGAGAAAGATACAAAACTCTATTATCTATATTGAAATTTCAAATTATATACCTAAGACAAGACCAAATTCGTTTTATTTTACTAATTTCACGAAAGGAAGAACTCACTCTTGGTGATAAAGGTTTCTTGATTCGTAATCAGGAATATAGGTCAAAAAAAGAGTTATCCTCAACTTTCGTTTTGATTCTTTCTACAATTCGATCTTCTATCACCAAAGAAAAGGCCATTATTATCTTATTTACTTTGATTCCGATAAACTAACTACTTTTTGCTACAAACACAAAAAAAATAATTGAACTTAGTGCTCTACTTGATTTTGCTTGACTTTTGATTCAAAGGAAAAAAGGCGTGGAGCTTAAATAACTCACTCAGAACGCTTTTTAAAAGATTACGTGGTACAATTAGGTCGAATAAACCCTTCTGGAATAAGTATTCAGCTGCTTGTGAACCTTCGGGTACTGTTTTATTCAATGTTTGTTCAATTACTCTTTTACCTGCAAATGCAATGTAGGCATTGGGTTCGGCAATAATGATATCCCCCAACATACCAAAACTAGCTGTCACTCCACCAGTTGTCGGAGATGTAAGGATTGATACATAAAATAATTTTTTATTTAATTGATAATCATATAAAGCAGACGATATTTTAGCCATTTGCATCAAGCTCAAACTTCCTTCCTGCATGCGCGCCCCCCCAGAAGCACACACTATAATAAGAGGTAAATTTTGATTGGCAGCGTGTTCAATCAAACGGGTGATTTTCTCTCCGACTACGGATCCCATACTACCCCCCATAAACTGAAAATCCA